GAAAGATAACCTAATAAGGCGAAAGAATGCTTGTATAATGAAAATGGGTTTATATGGATCTTTTGGGGTTGAAAGCACACATCAAAATGACATTGACATAAATTGACAAGGTAATATTTCCATTTTTTCATCAGAAGAGGCGTATCCTTTGAGACAAAAATGGATTTTCCTTGATATCTAATATAATGTATGAAAGGATCCTTGAGCAAGCATAGGCTGTCCCCCCAATCCTTAGTAAAGACTTCTACAAAATGTTCTATTTTTCCATAGAAATATATTCGCTCAAGAAAGACCTGATAAAATGTTAATCGGAAATGAAAGGATTGCTTACAAAGAAAAAAGAAAACGGACTCGTATTCATATACATGAGAATTATATAAGAACAAGAAGAATCTTTGATTCTTTTTTACAAAAAAGGAAATAGATTTCTTTATAAGACTGTTCAAATTCCAATACTCGTGAAGAAAGAGTCGTAATAAATGCAAAGAGGAGGGATCTTTCACCCAATAGCGAAGGATTTGAACCAATTTTTCTAGATGGATGGGGTACGGTATTAGTCCCTCTGACAGATAATTTAAATGTGGGAATTTGCCCTCTAAAAAAGGAAATATTGAATGAATTGATCGTAAATTATGAGATTTTACTATTTCTGATCTTTCTAAAGAGGATACTAATCGTAAGGAAAATGGAATTTCCACAATAACTGCAAACCCCTCCGATATCATTTGAAAATACAAATTTTTGTTATACCTAAAAAATGTATTTTGGTTAGAATCATTAGCAGAAATAATCAAATGATTCTGTTGATACATTCGAGTAATTAAACGTTTTACGATTAGTAAACTATATTTATTGTCATAACCTACATTTTCTAACAAAATAGATCTATTTAAGTCACGATCATGAGCAAATGTATAAATATACTCCCGAAAGATAAGTGGGTATAGGAAGTCATTTTTTCGAGATCTATCTATTTCTAAATTTCTTTGAGATTTCTCTATTTTCATTTTTAATTCGATTTGATTGAAGCAAAGATAGGGAGTTTATTGGGTTATTAAATGATACATAGTGCGATACCATAAAAACAAAATAGTATAATATAAAAAGAATAGATACCTCGGAAATAGTTAAACTCACCAACGGACCCTCTATCCTCTCTTTTTTCCATCTAATTGGTTTATGTTCATTTCTAATTGGTTTATGTTCATTTATAGGGTAATAGGTGACTAGAAATCCTTTAATTTTTCAAGTCAATCACTCTTTTTTGATTTTGGAAAAAAAATTGCTTTATCAATATACTTTTTCTTCTACACATTCAACTCCCCTTCATAGTGGAGAATAGCTAATAGTTAGGACTCATTAAAAAAATCGAAAATCCACTCAAGAAAAAGCTTTTCCCGCACTAGGCACTAATCTATTTTTAACGTCTAATTAGATCGGAAAATCATTCAAATTAAGAACGGGAGCTCGTTGCTTTTTTATTTCCCTATAATTGGAGCCGCGGAGCTCTGTCCATTTATTAACTCGACCCAACCCCAACTTTGAATTTGAATTCATTTGTTTTTATGTTACGCACCAAGAATTCAAACAAGGTTTCTTTGGAGCCGATCCGGTAAGAATCAAATATTCTCAGAATTCTCCATTGATACGACATGCTGTTTTTTCCATTCATTCCTTTCAGGATCAGTCGTGGTCTTACAAATAATACCGATGGTATGGACGAATCCCTTTCTTCGTACAAATGTGTAAAAGCTGTTAGCCGCACTTAAAAGCCGAGTACTCTACCATTGAGTTAGCAACCCAAATACAAATAATTAGGTTATGTAGATAGAATCGGAATCAAAAATCAAAATAAATCAAAGAGAATAAATAAAGAGATTGAATCGTACGACACAATCAAAACATTAAACTAACAAGAAATGAACACGAAATGAAATAGAAAAATTTCTAATTGATTCGGATAAAAAAATAGATAAAGTTAAATTTAAATAAAGTATAGATAAAGTTTAATAAAGTCAAAATTTATAGATTATCTCTTGTCTCTTATGCTATCTATTCTTATATTAAAAAATGGAAATATTCATTTTTATACATTTTTCTAATATAACAATACATTCAATACATTTCCATTTTTTTTTCCCAATCAAAAAAAGACTTTTGTATCACAGCAAATCCAATAAACCTATCATTTCATTTGAATGAAGAAAAAAAAAAAAAAAACCAAACCACTGGAATAGATATAAATAAATCTACAGATAAGATCTAATTACCCAGATCGGATTATATTTATTTGATACACTGTTGTCAATATGAATGTAAATCTGTTAATAAAAAAATACACAATGAAGAAAACAAAAGAATTAATTCAAATTAACCCCATATTTTATTGATATTTTATTGAATCATATAAATATTTTTTGATTTCCAATACGAATATTAGCAAACCAATAAGATAAGACGAAGAAATAAGTAGTTCTCTTCGAATCTTCATCTTCAAGTGACTCGATAGGACCGAGTCGTGAATCCCACACTTCTTCAAGTACCAAGGACTCATAAAAAATCATTAAATTAAACGAATTAAATTATTAAATTAAAAAATAGCTTATCTCGATATCATTATTTGAATAACGTTTTATAGTTTATAGTAAGGACTCCGTTTTATCATCATAAAAGAGATAAATCCCATATTCAGATTCAGATTAAACCATCAATGATTTAAAATAAAACAAATGAATAGGGCGAAAAAGAAATGTGTAACATATGTATTTTCTTTGTTTGTTAATGAGATTCGAACACACATTGAAAATGATCATGGGGTGTGGGATAATGAATGAGAAATCAAATTCAAATAAAGAACGATTCCATCTTATTGGATGCTAGACTCTCTTTTTATAGGTACAAAGCCAAAGAGGTTCAGATGAATTCATTGTTTCCTTTTTTTTTTACCCTAAACCAGCCCGAGGATAAAGATATAATGAAAAACCCGTCTTACTTTTGTTGTTCAAAAAAACAATCTTTATTTTGATATATATAATTTTGATATAGAAAAGAAATATGCTCTGGGACGGAAGGATTCGAACCTCCGAATGGCGGGACCAAAACCCGTTGCCTTACCGCTTGGCCACGCCCCATTTCTATTTTGATTCAAAACTAATAAAACTAATATTGGTATTGGTTCTTTGTCAATTCCCGTCCCCCAAAATATCTATGAACTGGATTAGCTTGTTGTTCGTATTTTGATATGTGTAGATATAGAATTAAACTGAATTTATTGATCATAATATAGAATTCCATTAAGATATTGTATGAAAATATGATTTCTTTTATTCTTTATTTTAGCTGATAATTGAAGGATTTTTGATTGGCTGAGTTTAAAGTTTTTTGTCTACCTTAACTCTATTTTATATTAATATTAATTTATATCCATTTTTATATGAATATTAATAACTCAGTCAAAATACAATTATCTTCAAGAACAAAATGTTTGTTATGCTTAATATTTTAAATTTGATTTGTATCTGTCTTAATTTTGCCCTTGATTCAAGCAGTTTTTTCTTCACAAAATTGCCTGAAGCCTACGCTTTTTTGAATCCAATCGTAGATGTTATGCCAGTAATCCCTCTGTTCTTTTTTCTATTAGCCTTTGTTTGGCAAGCTGCTGTAAGTTTTCGATGAGATTTTGAATACTGTCCTAGAATAATTCATGATTTATTCAAGATAAAAAATTCTAATAATTGATAAGATCAGATAAGTCTTATAGTATAGGCCCTTGATTCAAACATTGAAGTTATTGTATAAACGTGAAAAATATAGATTACCTACCCCATGCTCCTCTTTTTTCCATTCTATTAAAAGAAACCTATTCGGTTAGAGCCCCCCGAAATATCTAATTTTCGGTATGAAAGAAAATTTTTGGCACGAAAGACTCGACTCTTATTACAAATGAATTTAGAAAAATGCCTTTCCATTTCGAAAAATTTCTAGAAACCACTTCATTTCTTGGTGTCAAAATAGGATATATGGTATAAAAATAGAGAATCTATTTTCTTTTTTTCCAAACAAAAAAAAAAGATCTTGGAGATTGTCTAATGCTTACTCTCAAACTCTTTGTTTACACAGTAGTAATATTCTTTGTTTCCCTTTTCATCTTTGGATTTTTATCTAATGATCCAGGGCGTAATCCTGGACGTGAAGAATAAAAAAAAAAATAAGGCTTTTTCCTTACTTGATTTTTATTTTTATTATTTTTATTAAATGTTCTTAGAATTTTATCTATTCTACATCTTTAACTATTAGAAAATAAATAAAGAAAAAGACTTGAAAAAAAAAATACCAAGTCATCAACGGAACCGGAAAGAGAGGGATTCGAACCCTCGGTACGAATAACTCGTACAACGGATTAGCAATCCGACGCTTTAGTCCACTCAGCCATCTCTCCCAATTGAGAAAAGATAATTCCTATGTTACATTACACAACAATACACAACAAGTAGGGCTTGAAAAAAAAAGTCCTTCTTCTATACTTTCTTTTTTTTTTTTACCTTTTTTATTACTATTTTTTTATTACTATTATTATTTTTATATTACTATATTATTATTCTAATTAGTATTATTTAGTATTATAGTAATTTACTATTTAAATTAAATAATTAATATTATATTAATAATATATTATTCTAATAATTATTATAATTATTAATATTTGAATTTTAATAGAATATTCTAATATTAATATTAGAAATTAGAATTCTATATATTTTTTTTAATCTATTCTTTATTTTTATTTTTTCATTTCGTCCGAAAAGTCTTTTTTTATTTCCGCGTCCTGGCCCGTGTCACGGGCCATTTTTTATTTTTTGTTGCAACAAATTAGATAAGATAAAAAAAGTTATTTTATTTGATTCAAAAATACTTGTTGTTATTGAAAGAACAGGACTTTTTCCATTCTTCTAATATAGAATCAACCCAACGAGTCTTCTTTTCCTAATCCTCATTAGGTT